TATGCATAATTAGGGGAAAATTGGCGCTTATATACTTACCCCCCTCTGGAGTGCTAATTTAAGTATTGGAAATGCGATAAATTTAGAATAATATCTAGGGAAAAGTGTGTTAAAAATGGTGATGACTATATAAGGGGGAAAATAATGGAGGGGGGGGAAATAAAAGTCTTAGGGTTGATTCGTGAAATAATAGTTATGTCCTGTGACCATTGACTGTAATGCCCTGCGCCTACCATTATGGGGATGCTCAAGATGCAGTTAAGTCCAGCTACAATTCATGCTCCGGGTCGGGGCCTTAGACGGCCATTGCTGAGTCCAAGCATCCCCCAAAAAATTAAAAATACCAAATGTATGACATCACAGTTATGTGTGAGCATGGGCTGATTAGTCATTAGTCCATCGAGATGTCTTATTTAAGAGGAAAGAGTGGGCGATTTTAGATGAGATGGCCCTGAAGAAAGAACCAGATGTCTGATAAAATTCATTAAATAGCTACCCCCACAGTTCATGGGCCCGGAGCGAGAAGAGGGATCCCTGTCTAGCGGGTTGTTGGTTTCACGCGGCATGGTGATCAAGCTCGTGATCTAGGGGACGGGATACGCATGTTGACAAGAACTGATTTGACTCAATGTGCTATGTACGATGAACAATAACATGTACCATGTACTATAAATAATGGAAAATACATGCTTATAAGCATGGGGTATATAATGTAATGTACTATTATACATAATATGTCCTAGTACATTAATTCTATGTACTATAAGCGCATAAAGTTATATGGTATATTTTATTGTGTAGTTAGTGGGATATAAAGTATAAATTAGATGTTGAGTGGAAAGCTGTATTAAATTATTAAAAATTTTTAAAATTTAATACTGAGAAAGTTCTTGGTTTTTATGGAGCTATATTAATAAACGTCAGGGAATAGTTTAAATAGAACTTCAGCTTTGGGTGTTGATAGTGGGGTTATAGCTCCTTCCTTGAGTCTTAGGGAGGTTGGTTGCTCTCCTTTTCTGGTTTACAAGACCAGTGTATTAAGTGTACTACAAAGACTTATCTTCATTTTATAAGATTATTTTCGATTGTGCTGATGATTGGCATGAGGACTAGGATAATGAGGAAATATAAGATAGATGCTAGTTGTCCAATGATGATAAAGGGGTATTCGACTGGTTGTCCTCCGATTCATGTGAGTGTTAGTAGGTCTGCTACTAATACTCAGAATAAGCATTGGCTGAATGGTCGAAATATTATGCTACGTTGTTTGGATGTGTGAAGGAGAGGCATGAGAATTAGGACTAGGATAGATGAGACTAGGGCTAAGACTCCTCCTAGTTTATTGGGGATTGATCGTAAGATTGCGTATGCAAACAGGAAATATCACTCGGGTTTAATATGAGGGGGTGTGTTGAGTGGATTTGCTGGGGTATAGTTGTCTGGGTCTCCAAGCAAGTCTGGCGCGAATAATACTAGTAATATTAAGAAGAAAACTAGGAACAGGATGCCTAGGATATCTTTAATAGTATAGTAGGGATGGAAGGGGATTTTATCTGCATCTGATGAAATTCCTGTTGGGTTATTAGATCCTGTCTCGTGAAGGAAGAGTAAATGCACTATGGCGAGTGCTGCGATGATAAATGGGAGAATAAAGTGAAAGGCGAAAAATCGGGTTAAGGTTGCTTTATCTACTGAAAAGCCTCCTCAGATTCATTCGACTAGGTTTGTACCAATATATGGGATTGCTGAGAGAAGGTTGGTAATGACTGTTGCCCCTCAGAATGACATTTGTCCTCATGGTAGGACATATCCTACAAATGCTGTGGCTATAACTGTAAACAGGAGAATTACTCCGATGTTTCATGTTTCTAGAAAAGTATATGATCCGTAGTACAGGCCTCGTCCTACATGCATGAATAGGCAGATGAAAAATATTGATGCTCCGTTTGCATGTATGTATCGAATAATTCAGCCGTAATTAACGTCTCGGCAGATGTGGGTAACAGAGGAAAATGCTGTTATTGTATCAGATGTGTAGTGCATTGCTAGGAATAGGCCTGTGAGAATTTGTAGGATTAAGCAAATTCCTAGTAGGGAGCCAAAATTTCATCAGGATGAAATATTTGATGGGGCTGGGAGGTCGATAAATGCGTTATTTACGATTTTTATTAATGGGTGGGTTTTTCGGATATTGATCATTAGTGTTCTTATAGTTGAATGACAACGATGGTTTTTCATATCATTAGTCATGGTTAGATTCCATGTGAGAATAATGATAACATACATTGTATTTATCTTAAGTATTATTTTTGTGCTTGGTTTTGTAGGATTTTCTTCGAAACCTTCACCTATTTATGGGGGGTTGGGATTAATTGTGAGTGGTGGGGTTGGTTGTGGTATTGTATTAAATTTTGGTGGGTCTTTTTTGGGTTTAATGGTATTCTTAATTTACTTAGGGGGGATAATAGTGGTTTTTGGGTATACAACGGCAATAGCTACGGAGCAATACCCCGAGATTTGAGTATCTAATAAGACTGTGTTGGGGGCATTTGTTACTGGCTTGTTAATAGAGGTTATAATGGTTTATTATGTATTAAAAGATGAGGAGGTGGAGATTGTATTTCAATTTAATGGGTTAGGGGACTGGGTTATTTATGACACGGGAGATTCTGGATTTTTTAGTGAGGAGGCTATAGGAATTGCGGCTCTTTACAGTTATGGTACCTGATTAGTTATTGTGACTGGGTGGTCTTTGTTAATTGGTGTAGTGGTTATTATGGAAATTACTCGTGGAAATTAAATAAGACGATACTAAGAGTGATTGTGACTAGGAAAGAGAGGAAATACAGCTTGATTAAGCCTTTTTGGTTTGTGACTATAATTGATATTTTTGTTTGGATAAGTGAAGTTGTTTTGGGCAGAATATTTTCGAGTCAAATTATGTCTAGGAGAGAGGATGCTGATTTTTGACTTATTATTAGATTTGTATAGGGGGCTAGGCGGTGTATAATTGTGGGGAAATATCCTAGTATATTAGAGAATTTGAAGATATTTGTTGAGTAGCTGAATTTTAGGTTTTGGGTTATGTTACTAATTTCTAGTGCTAAAATGAAGCCTAGGATTGTTACTATAAGGGCTATTATTTTTAAATGGCAAGGTATTGTTAATTGAGGAATTGTTATTGGGGGAATGTTATTGGAGATAATAAAGCCTGCAAAAAGGCTTCCAATTATTAGGCGTTTAATGGAATTTATTAGGAAGGGGTTGTTTTCATTAATGGTAATTAGGGTTGGAAATCGGGGTTGTCCTAAGAGTGCAAAGAAAATAATGCGGGTACTATAAATAGCTGTGAAGGAGGTGGCGATTAGTGTTATTAAAAGGGCTCAGGCGTTGGTATATGACGTGTTAGCGGCTTCAATAATTAGGTCTTTGGAATAGAATCCGGTGAGGAAGGGTATTCCTGTTAGTGCGAGGCTGCCAATGATTAGGGCTGTTGTGGTAAATGGTATGGCTTTAAATAAGCCTCCTATTTTTCGAATATCTTGTTCGTCATTTAGGCTGTGGATAATAGAACCAGAGCACATGAATAGTATGGCTTTAAAGAAGGCATGTGTGCAAATATGGAGGAATGCTAGGTAGGGTTGGTCAATACCAATTGTTACTATCATAAGGCCTAGTTGGCTAGATGTGGAAAAAGCGATAATTTTTTTGATATCATTTTGGGTAAGGGCACATATTGCTGTAAATAGAGTGGTAATAGCTCCTAGGCATAATAGGGTAGATTGTGCAAATTTGTTGTTTTCTGTTAGTGGATGGAAGCGGATTAGCAGGAAAATGCCTGCTACTACTATTGTGCTGGAGTGAAGTAATGCTGAGACGGGAGTGGGGCCTTCTATAGCAGAGGGTAGTCATGGATGTAAACCAAATTGGGCGGACTTTCCAGTTGCGGCCAGTGCAAGACCTATTAGGGGCATATTAGAGTCATTTGGATTTAGTATAAAGATTTGTTGGAAGTCTCAGGCATTAAGATTTGTTAGAAATCATGCTATTGCTAGGATGAAACCAATATCACCGATGCGATTATATAGGATTGCCTGTAGGGCTGCTGTGTTTGCGTCTGCTCGTCCATATCATCATCCAATAAGTAAAAATGATATGATTCCTACACCCTCTCACCCAATAAACAGTTGAAATAGATTATTTGCTGTGACAAGAATGAGTATGGTAATGAGAAATAGAAGAAGGTATTTGAAAAATTGGTTGATGTTGGGGTCTGAGTGCATATATCATATTGAAAATTCTATAATGGATCATGTAACAAATAATGCTACTGGTACGAATATTATTGAGAAATAATCTATTTTGAAGCTAAGTGATAGTTTAATAGTTTGAATAGTTAATCAGTGTCAGTTTGAGATAATTATTTCTTGGCCGGTATGGATAAATATTATTGTGGGAATTATACTGGTGATAAAAGCACATGAAATAGTTGTTTTTACGTAAAGTGGATAGTTAGAAGTTTTGTGATTGTTAAAGTTTGTGGTTATGATGGGAATAGTTAATAGTAATAGGGTAACTAATGCAAAGGAGGAGAATAGGTTTATTACTTTTATTTGGAGTTGCACCAATTTTTTGGTTCCTAAGACCAACGGATTTCTGTCATCCTCTAAAAGTTCGAAAAAGCCATGTTATTATACATGGGGGCATAGAGTTAGCAGTTCTTGCATACTTTTTCGGTAAATAAGGAGATATAAGCTTCTATTATTAGATTCACAATCTAATGTTTTTTTTAAACTATATTTACAGTATAAAGGACCCAGAATAATTTTTGGGTTTAATGATAGTAATAACAGTGGTAGTATATGCAATGATATGAGGGCGTTTTCTCGTGTAAAGGAGGGTGAGATGTTGTTGATATGGTGAGTATATTTGCCTCGTTGCGTTGTGATTAGTATATAAAGGGAATATAGGGCAGTAATTACTATGTTTAGCCCTATTAAAATAATTGTAATGTTGGATCATGAGAAAGAGGATATTATTACGAATAGTTCTCCGATTAGGTTAATCGATGGGGGAAGAGCTAAATTAGTTAGGCTTGCTAAAAGTCATCAGGTAGCTATAAGCGGAAGAAAAGTTTGTAGGCCTCGGGCCAGAATTATTGTTCGACTATGAATTCGTTCATAATTGGAGTTTGCTAGGCAAAAGAGTATAGATGAGGTAAGGCCGTGAGCAATTATTAAGGCTGTGGCCCCTATATAGCTTCAAGGTGTTTGAATGAGAATAGCTACAATAACAAGTGCTATATGACTAACAGAAGAATAAGCAATTAATGATTTAAGGTCTGTTTGGCGGAGGCAGATTGAGCTGGTTATGATTATGCCTCATAAGGATAATATAATAAAGGGGTATGCTATGAATTCGGTAAGTGGGTTTAAAAATGTTGTAATTCGTAACATGCCATATCCCCCTAGTTTTAGTAGAATTGCTGCAAGGACCATAGAGCCTGCAATAGGAGCTTCTACATGGGCTTTAGGTAATCAAAGGTGGAGACCGTATAGTGGTATTTTTACTATAAAGGCTATTATGCATGCTAGTCATATGAAAACGTTTGATCAGGAATTGGATAGGGGTTGTATTCAGTATTGGAGTACTAGAAAGTTTAGAGATCCAGTAATGTTTTGGAGGTAGACTAGTGCAACTAGTAGTGGAAGAGAACCTACTAGTGTATAAAATAGGAAGTAGAGGCCAGCGTTTAGGCGTTCTGTCTGGTTTCCCCATCGGGTAATAATAATGAGTGTTGGGACTAGTGTTGCTTCAAATAGAATGTAGAAGAAAATTAGTTCTATAGCAGTAAAAGTCATAATTAGGAATAGTTGTAGTAGAATTAGTATGGTAATATATAGTTTTTTTCGGGTAAGGTTTTCTTTTGATAGGTGGTGTTGACTAGCTATTAATATTAGGGGAAGAAGTCATATAGTCAAAATTAGTAGTGGTGTTGATAGAGAGTCGGAAAAGAATACTAATGAGAAGTTGAGGCTGTTGTCACTGAATTGATTTATGAGGAGAAGACTTGTGAGGCTAATTAATAGACTATGAGTTGTAGAATTGATTCAGATTATATTGCCTTTTGATAATCAGGTCAGGGGTATAAGTATTATTGTAGGGACAATATATTTTAACATTGAAGTAGGTTAAGGTTTTGAACATAATCAGTGCCATATGTATTTGATACTTTAACTAATAGTGATAATCCTAGTGCTGCTTCACAGGCTGCGAAGACTAATAAAATAATGGGTATTATGCTCGCTAGGGTAAAATGTGAGTTTAGGATTGTTAGGGAGGCTATTACGAAAAGAGATAGTATTATTCCTTCTAAGCATAGGAGGGAGGACATAAGGTGAGATCGATATATCAATAGTCCTGCTAGGGCTACTATGAACGCTGTTATAATATTTATATATACTAGAGACACTTGGTAGTTATGAATTTAATCATAATCTAATGAGTCGAAATCATTTATTTTTGTTTTAAACTAAATACCATATTCGGTTCATTCTAGTCCCTTTTGGGTTCATTCATAAGCTAGACTTGCGGCTAATAATAAAATTAAGAAGAGGGCTATAGTAAGTATTGTACCTAGATTATTTGTTTGGGAGGCTCATGGGAGTGGTAAAAGGAGTGCAATTTCTAGGTCGAAAAGAAGAAATGTAATGGCTACTAGGAAAAATTTTATGGAAAAGGGTAGGCGAGCTGATCCTATAGGGTCAAATCCACATTCGTATGGACTTGTTTTTTCTGAATATACGTTTAATTGGGGGAGTCAGAATGCGATAATAACAAGTAGGGAGGCTAGTGTAAAATTGGTTAGAAGAGTTAGTATTAGGTTTATTATTCTTTTTCGGGTTGCACCGAAACTAACTGATTGGAAGTCAGTTGTMCTAATTAATACTAAAAGAACATGAGCCTCATCAATAGATAGATACGTAAAGGAATAATCATACTACATCTACAAAGTGTCAGTATCAGGCAGCGGCTTCAAATCCAAAATGGTGGCTGGAAGTAAAGTGGAATTTTAATTGACGAAAAAAGCAGACAATTAAGAAAGTAGACCCAATGATGACGTGTAGGCCATGGAAACCTGTAGCTACGAAGAAAGTTGAACCATAAACTCCGTCTGAAATAGTAAAGGGTGCTTCATAGTACTCTGAGGCTTGTAATAGTGTAAAATAGATGCCTAGTGCAATAGTAATAAATAAGGCTTGTAGTATGTGGTTGCGGTTTCCTTCTATAAGGCTATGATGGGCTCAGGTAATAGAAACTCCTGAGGCTAGTAGAACAGAGGTGTTGAGTAGTGGGACTTCCAGAGGGTTAAGTGGGTGAATACCTGTTGGAGGCCAGCACCCGCCTAATTCTGGTGTTGGGGCAAGGCTTGAATGGTAAAATGCTCAGAAAAACCCGGTGAAGAATAAGACTTCGGAGATAATAAAGAGGATTATTCCGTAGCGAAGACCTTTTTGGACAGTTGGAGTGTGGTGTCCTTGGAAGGTGCTTTCTCGAATAATGTCTCGTCATCATTGATATATTGTAAGTATGTTTGTTGTTAAGCCAAGTGTTAATAGGATTATTGAGTTGAAATGAAATCATATAATTAAGCCAGAAGTTATTAATAGGGCTGATAGGGCTCCTGTAAGAGGTCAGGGACTTGGGTTGACCATGTGATAAGCGTGGGTTTGGTGTGTCATTATGTATTGTCATGCAAGTAAAGGCTAACTAGAAGGGTAAATACGTAGGCTTGGATTATAGCTACTGCGAATTCAAGGATTGTGAGTAGAACTAGAATAATAAATGTAATAAGAGCTATTGTAGTACTGATGCTTGTTAGTGCAAGTGTGGCTCCTCCAATTAAGTGAATTAGCAGGTGTCCTGCAGTAATATTGGCCGTTAATCGTACGGCCAAGGCGATTGGTTGAATAAAAAGACTAATAGTTTCGATGATTACTAGCATGGGAATTAGTGGAGTTGGGGTTCCTTGTGGAAGGAAATGAGCAAGTGATGCTTTAGTTTTATTACGGAAGCCTGTAACTACAGCCCCTGCTCACAGGGGAATGGCTATGCCTAGGTTTATTGATAATTGTGTGGTTGGTGTAAATGAGTGGGGTAATAAGCCTAAGATATTTGTGGATCCAATAAATAAGATTAAAGATATGAGTATCAGTGCTCATGTTTGTCCTTTAGCGTTGTGAATTCCTATTATTTGTTTTGCTACAAGTTGAAGTATTCATTGTTGGAGAGAAATAAGGCGATTGTTTACTAGACGATTTGATGTTGGAAATAATAGGCTAGGGAACATGACGATAAGGGTAGCGAGTGGAAGGCCTAGAATTATTGGGGTAATAAAAGAGGCAAATAAATTTTCGTTCATTTTGTTTCTCAAGGGGTGCTTTGTTTTTGTATTTTGGTTAATGTTATTTCTGGATTTAAATGGAAATTGTGCTTTGAAATTTTTAATTGGAAAATAATGAAGAGAGTTAGAAATATTGATATAATTATTATAAGTCATGTGGACGTGTCTAGTTGTGGCATTTCATTAAGGAGAGTATTGTACTCTCAATCTCTAGCTTAAAAGGCTAGTGCTATTTTAGCTTCTTAATGATTTTATAATATTGATGCAGATCATTTTTCGAAATAATTTAATGGAACTAATTCAAGAACAATAGGTATGAAGCTGTGATTTGATCCGCAGATCTCAGAGCATTGTCCGTAATATAGACCTGGTCGAGCTGACATAAGAGTTGTTTGGTTCAGACGACCTGGAATTGCGTCTGTTTTTAGTCCTAGAGAGGGTACGGCTCAAGAGTGCAGTACGTCTTCAGAGGAGACTAGTATTCGAATTGTTATTTCTATTGGTAAAACAACTCGGTTATCTACCTCTAGTAATCGCAATTCTCCTGGTTTTAATTCTGATGTTGGAATTATATAGGAGTCAAAGCTTAAGTCTTCATAATCTGTATATTCATAGCTTCAATATCATTGATGTCCTATAGTTTTTACTGTGAGAGATGGGTTATTAATTTCGTCTATTATATATAAAATTCGCAAAGATGGAAGAGCAATTAAAATTAGAATAATAGCTGGTAGAATTGTTCAGATTGTCTCTACTTCTTGGGCATCTATTGTGCTAGTGTGTGTTAATTTTGTTGTTAATATTAATGAGATGACATAGAGTACTAGCGAGCTGATTAGAAAAACAATTATTAGTGTGTGATCATGGAAATGTAGTAGTTCTTCTATAATAGGTGATGTTGCATCTTGAAAGCCTAGTTGTATGGGGTAAGCCATATGAGGTCTACGGGGTTTTCACCTGTAACTTAACCTTGACAAAGTTATATAATATTTTACTAACACCTCATTAATTGAGAAAGACATAGTGGTTATGATGTTGGCTTGAAACCAGCTATGGGGGGTTCGATTCCTTCCTTTCTTATTTTAAGTTAATGTATGTAGGTTCTTCAAATGTATGATATGGTGGGGGGCATCCATTTAATCACTCTAGATTGGTTGTTGTTAGTTCTACGGTTGAGACTTCTCGTTTGGATGCAAATGCTTCTCAGATAATAAAGATTATTAATATAACTGCTGTTAAAGAAATAAATGAACCTATAGATGAAATGGTATTTCATGTTGTATACGCATCTGGATAATCAGAATAGCGTCGTGGCATACCAGATAACCCTAGGAAATGTTGTGGGAAGAAAGTTATATTTACACCTACGAATATAATTACGAAATGAATTTTGGCTCATGTGTCATTGAGAGTATATCCTGAGAATAATGGGAATCAGTGAACAAATCCCCCTATAATAGCGAATACAGCTCCTATTGACAGTACATAGTGGAAATGTGCAACTACATAGTATGTGTCGTGAAGGACGATGTCGAGAGAAGAGTTGGCAAGAACAATCCCGGTTAAGCCTCCAACTGTGAAAAGAAAAATAAAGCCTAAAGCTCATATTATAGCAGGCGATCATTTAATATTACCTCCGTGGAGTGTTGCTAATCAACTAAAGACTTTTACTCCAGTTGGGATAGCAATAATTATGGTAGCTGATGTAAAATAGGCTCGTGTATCAACATCCATTCCAACTGTAAACATGTGGTGGGCTCATACGATAAACCCTAAGAATCCAATTGATATTATAGCCCAGACCATTCCTATGTACCCAAATGGTTCTTTTTTTCCTGAGTAATATGTTACGATATGTGAAATTATACCAAAGCCGGGTAGAATAAGAATGTATACTTCAGGGTGGCCAAAGAATCAGAATAAGTGTTGATATAGAATGGGGTCTCCGCCTCCTGCTGGGTCAAAAAAAGTTGTATTTAAATTTCGGTCTGTTAATAATATTGTAATTCCGGCTGCTAGTACAGGGAGTGAGAGAAGTAATAACACAGCAGTAACTAGTACGGATCACACAAATAGGGGAGTTTGATATTGTGATATGGCAGGAGGTTTTATATTGATAATTGTTGTAATAAAGTTAATGGCCCCTAGGATTGAAGAGACACCTGCCAGATGCAAAGAAAAAATAGTCAGGTCTACTGAGGCCCCTGCGTGAGCTAAATTACCGGCTAGAGGGGGGTACACAGTTCAGCCTGTTCCTGCACCAGCTTCAACTATGGATGATGCTAAAAGTAATAAGAAAGAGGGAGGGAGGAGTCAAAAGCTTATATTGTTTATTCGAGGGAATGCTATATCTGGGGCACCAATTATTAGGGGAACTAGTCAATTACCGAATCCTCCAATTATAATTGGTATGACTATAAAGAAGATTATTACGAATGCATGTGCAGTTACAATAACATTATAAATTTGGTCATCTCCAAGTAGGGTACCAGGTTGGCCCAGTTCAGCACGAATCAATAGGCTTAAGGCTGTTCCTACTATGCCTGCTCAGGCACCAAATAGCAGATACAGGGTACCGATATCTTTATGGTTAGTTGAAAATAATCAGCGGTTAATGAACATAGGTAAAATGGCTGAGTGAAGCATTAGACTGTAAATCTAAAGACAGAGGTTTATATCCCTCTTTTTGCCAAGTCCTGTGGTGAAATTTCATGTTGAATTGCAAATTCAAAGAAGCAGCTTCAAACTCTGCCGGGGCTTCTCCCGCCTTTTTTTCTTCGCGGCGGGAGAAGTAGATTGAAGCCAGTTGATTAGGGTGTTTAGCTGTTAACTAAAGTTTCGTGGGGGTGGAACCCACCAATCTAGTGAGGATTTAGCTTAATTAAAGTGGTTGATTTGCATTCAATTGATGTAAGATGTGGTCTTGCAATCCTTATCAGGAGTTAAGTATATAGTACTTGCTTAGGGCTTTGAAGGCTCTTGGTCTGGGTAACCTAAACTCCTATTCCAGAATTGATAGGATTGGTGTAAGTGGTAATAGTATAGTGGATAGAACAACTATCGTAGGTAAAAGGGTTATTTGTTTTGTAGTAGAGAATTGTCATTTTATTTTTATATTATTTGTGGAGGGAAATATTGTTAGTGCAGTGGAATATGAAAGTCGTATGTAGAAATATAGGTTTAGTAATGCTATAATTGCTATGAGGGTGGGTAGGATGAGGCTATCATTTTTTGTTATTTCTTGAATAATTATTCATTTTGGTATAAATCCTGATAAAGGGGGGAGTCCTCCTATTGATAGAAGGGTAATGAGGATTAGAATGGTTATTACAGGTATTTTATTTCAGGTATGTGATAGTGATAGTGTGGTAGTAGTTGAATTGGCTATAAATAGTGTGAATATAGTAGAAGTTATGATAATATAAATGATTAAGTTTAGTAATGTTATTGTGGGGTTATATGGTAAGACTGCCGTTATTCAGCCTATGTGAGCAATTGATGAATATGCTATAATTTTTCGTAGTTGGGTTTGGTTTAGTCCTCCTCAGCCTCCAATTATGATTGATAAAATGGAAATGGTTAGAATTATATTTAGATTGATGGATGAAGAGATTTGGTAGAGAACGGATATGGGTGCTAGTTTTTGTCATGTAAGTAGAATCAGGCCTGATGATAAGGGAATGCCTTGTGTTACTTCTGGGACTCAAAAATGGAATGGGGCTATTCCTAGTTTTATAGTGAGAGCCATTGTTATGAGTATAGATGCCGTTGGATTAAATAGTTTTATTACAGTTCATTGGCCTGAAAATATTAGGTTAATAATAACGGCTATTATTAATAGTATTGAGGCTGTTGATTGAGTTAAGAAATATTTGGTTGCTGCTTCTGTAGCTCGTGGATTATGCTTTTTTGTTATGATGGGGATGATGGCGAGCATATTTATTTCAAATCCGATTCAAACGAGTAGTCAATGGGAGCTAATTATAACAATGATAGTGCCTAATATTATTGTTGATAGAATGAGAATAAAGATGATTGGATTTATTAGTACGGGAAGGGTATGAACCAACATTTTCGGGGTATGGGCCCGATAGCTTAATTAGCTGACCTTACTATTAGAATTTGGTGTATTTGGGAGCACAAAGAGTTTTGGATTCTTGGGAGTAGGTTCAATTCCTATAATTCTAGAAATAAGAGGGTTTGAACCTCTATTATTTACTCTATCAAAGTAACTCTTTTGTCAGACATATTTCTTATGTTTGTGGGGGAATACTTGATAAAAAAATGGGTAGTGATACGTGTCATATACATAGGGCTAATGTTAAGGGTAGAAAATTTTTTCATAGTAGGTGTATCAGTTGGTCATAGCGAAATCGAGGATAAGATGCTCGGATTCATAAGAAGGAGATCGTTAGTAGTAGAGATTTAATAGTAAAATTGATTGTGTAGAGTTCTGGTAAGATTGGGTTGTGGAATGCTCCTAAGAATAGGATTGTTGTGAAGATATTTATTATAATAATGTTTGCATATTCTGCTATAAAAAATAGGGCGAATGGTCCTGCTGCATATTCTACGTTAAAGCCAGAAACTAATTCTGATTCACCTTCGGTAAGGTCAAATGGGGCCCGGTTTGTTTCTGCTAACGTTGAGATGAATCATATTATTGCTAGGGGTCATGCTGGGAAAATAAGTCATACTTGTTCTTGTGTAATGATTAAAGTGGAAAGTGTAAAGGACCCGTTTATTAGGAGAATAGACAATAGGATAATTGCTAGTGTTACTTCGTATGAAATTGTTTGTGCTACCGCTCGTAGGGCTCCGATTAATGCGTATTTGGAATTGGAGGCTCAGCCTGATCAGAGAATAGAATATACGGCTAGACTTGATATTGCTAATATAAATAGGACTCCTAGGTTTATGTTAATGAGAGGGTATGGTATGGGTAGAGGAATTCATATGGTTAGGGCTAGACTTAGGGCTAGAATAGGGGCTAGAATAAATATTGAGATTGAGGATGTGGCGGGTCGTAGTGGTTCTTTAATGAAGAGTTTGATAGCATCTGCAATAGGCTGGAGTAGGCCGTAGGGACCTACAACGTTTGGACCTTTTCGAAATTGTATGTATCCTAGGACTTTCCGTTCTACTAGTGTGAGGAATGCCACAGCTAGAAGAATGGGAATAATTAGTATTAAAATGTTGATTATAAACATGTTGTTAAGGAGAGGATTTGAATCTCTGATTATAAAGTTTTAAGTTTTACGCAATTACCGGGCTCTGCCACCTTAACAAAGCCCTTTTCTAGGGCAAATTTTGTTTGTGAAGTTAATTAAGATGATATCATTAACTAATTTAAGGCGCTTATTTGAAGTTGGCCTTATTTCTCTGGTCCTTTCGTACTGGGAGAAATACGTAATAGATAGAAACCGACCTGGATTACTCCGGTCTGAACTCAGATCACGTAGGACTTTAATCGTTGAACAAACGAACCTTTGATAGCGGTTGCACCATCGGGATGTCCTGATCCAACATCGAGGTCGTAAACCCTATTGTCGATAGGGACTCTTGAATAGGATTGCGCTGTTATCCCTAGGGTAACTTGTTCCGTTGATCAATTTTTTGGATCAATAAGCGATTGTGTGATTCGACTTGTAAGTCTAGTCTTTAAAATCGCTCGGAGGGTTTCTTATTCTCCGAGGTCACCCCAACCAAAGCTGTTAGCCCATAAAGAGTATTGTTGTTTCCTTGGTAATGAAGTTTGTTTCTTTGGGCTAAGTAGTTAAAGCTCCATAGGGTCTTCTCGTCTTATTTATATATTCCCGCCTCTTCACGGGAAGGTCAATTTCACTGATTGGAAGTAAGAGACAGTAAAACCCTCGTGTGGCCATTCATACAAGTCCCTATTTAGAGAACAAGTGATTATGCTACCTTTGCACGGTCAGGATACCGCGGCCGTTTAACGGTCGTCACTGGGCAGGCAGTGCCTCCAATACTAGTTATGCTGGAGGTGATGTTTTTGGTAAACAGGCGGGGTTTAGTGTTTGCCGAGTTCCTTTTACTTCTTTTAATCTTTCCTTAAGTGCATTCCTGTGTCGGATTAACAGTATAGTTAATAAGTTATTTATTGTTAGGTTATTCTTATTTTGCTGTTAATAGTCAGAATATTATCAGGTACTGACTTAAACTTATGCAAGGAGAAGTTATTTCTTGTTACTCATATTAACATTATTGCTTCTATTTTCAATAGATTAGTCCAGTATTAGATTAGGAGTTGAGTATCTATTATTGGAATTAATATTATTTTATTGTTGAGCTTTAACGCTTTCTTAATTGATGGCTGCTTTTAGGCCCACTATGGTTTAATATTAAGTTTTACTCTCTAATTAAGGTTGTATCCATTTCTAAAAGGCTGTACCTTTTTAGACTAACTTTTAAAAATACATTTTAATTTGTTTATATTTTTGGTATTTTTAAAGCTGAACTAATATTCATTTTCTGGACAACCAGCTATCACCAGGCTCGTTGGGCGTTTCACCTCTACTTACAAATCTTCTCACTATTTTGCTACATAGATGAGTTAGTTCTCGATAAATTGTTCATAAGTAGCTCGTCTGGTTTCGGGGTACTTAGCTGAAATTCATTTTGTTAAGTTTTTACTAGTTAACTCATTATGCAAAAGGTACAAGGGGTAATCTTTGCTTTTTTGTACTTTAATTTTTCTTCTTTCATCGTTCCCTTACGGTACTTTCTCTATGGCGCCGTATTAAAATTTCTATCTCCTATACTTTTGTTGTTGAATAAATGTTTTATTTTATAGTGTATTGATAATTTAGTATGACTAGATTTTTCGGGCTAGAATTGGTTCAAGATATTCATAATATGTGAAATCTTCTAGGTGTAAACTAGGTGCTTTGTTTAAGCTATATCTTGGTTTATCCAAGCACACTTTCCAGTATGCTTACCTTGTTACGACTTGTCTCCTCTCATATGATTAATACGTGTAAATAGGTTTGAGTGTATTGTGCCTACTTGAGGAGGGTGACGGGCGGTGTGTGCGTGCTTCATGGCCTAATTCAACTAAGCACTCTATTCTTAGTTTACTGCTAAATCCTCCTTTGGTTATTAATTTCATAATAACTTTCGTATTGGATTTTCTTGGATTAGAAAATGTAGCCCATTTCTTCCCGTTCCATAGGTTACACCTTGACCTAACGTTTTTATGTGTCATGATTGTGCTTACTTTTGTACCTTTTTAGGGTTTGCTGAAGATGGCGGTATATAGACTGTATTAGCAAAGAATGGTGAGGTTTATCGGGGTTTATCGATTATAGAACAGGCTCCTCTAGAAGGGTATAAAGCACCGCCAAGTCCTTTGAGTTTTAAGCTGTTGCCGGTAGTACTCTGGCGAATAGTTTTGTTTATATAACTATTTGTGTTTAAGGCTAGGCATAGTGGGGTATCTAATCCCAGTTTGGGTCCTAGCTATCGTGTTTCAGCGGTTGTAAGGTTACTTTCGTTATTTATTTTTGTTGCAATTATGGCTTTTTACAGCTTAATTGGAATTTAACTTTATTTAGTACAGTGCTTTAACACGCTTTACGCCGTGTGCTTATTAACTTGGGTTAATCGTATGACCGCGGTGGCTGGCACGAAATTTACCAACCCTGATTAATATGGCTTAGTCAAACTTTCGTTTATGGCTTAATTTTTATCACTGCTGTCTCCCGTGGGGGTGTGGCTGTGCAAGGTGTCGTGAGCTACGGATGTGTGCTTGATACCAGCTCCTCTTAGTCTTATTAACTTAGAGGGCATTTTCACTGGGGCGCGGATGCTTGCATGTGTAAGTCTATTAAGGGTTAATAGGAAGGCTGGGACCAAACCTGTGTGTTTATGGAGTTAGTATACTCATCTAGGCATTTTCAGTGCCTTGCTTTATTGTTTAAGCTACATTAAC